TTTTTCCTCTAAGTTGACCTCCTGATAGAGCGAGTTTAACCACTCAACAAACTGAAGAGGTAGTTAGCCCGTACTTTAATCGTGTGATCACGTCAGAGTATCGAGCAAATGATTTACGAAATTCTTCAATGCATCATTTCCGTTTCAAGGGAAAGAAAGTAAGGGAAAAGAGGCATTGATCGGGCTGGCAGACGTTGATTCCTTTTCCAACCAATGTTGTCCGGTCTCATAAAAGACCTACTTGACTCGAGCGATTCTTTCATTCTTCTACTGCCAGTACATAAGTCTTGCGTTGGATCTGTCTCGCAGAGCTATCCTCCAGTGCACTTCCAAACTCAACACCGATCCACTGCCATTGCCTACCATTTTCGCAGAAACTCTTAAGTCACATCCCTGAGAAGCCAACAAAAAAAAGTCCAATAGTAGCGGCGAATTCTATAGTTCTGCTGCTACGAGAGCTATGAATAGAAGGAAAGATGCCGCTGAGATGGTTGATAAGGAGGATGACGAATTCGGATAGCTTCAATCAACACTGAATAACTTATTCCATAACGAAAACTCTAAACTTGAGGGTCGAGAGTCAAACCTTCCATCAAAGTCATAGGTAGCGTCTTGGATCAGGGTATAACCTGGGGGCATCGACCCCATTCTTTCTACGAGGTAGCTCTTTTGGTTTCCCAAGGATAGCAGTAGCTGGGGCCCGCTTTCTTCGTTTTTCGAATGAGAGATAAAGTCAGAGGAAAAAACACGTTCTCTCTTTGCGAGATCCGAAAGTGGAGAACGCATAGCATTCTCTGGGCACATAGGATCAAACGTACAGCAGCGCTCTCTTGGCAGAGTTTTAGGCGGCAAGAGATTTTAGGGCTTGTTCGAGCTTCTGAGCATAACGAATCGAAGCCGAAGACGGATCAAGGCTTTTATACCAAGGCGATAGACGAAGGACCGAAGAATGGAAGGTGCAAAGTCGATCGTGCACCTGTCACTTATATAATAGCCAGTCATCAATTGGAAGCGGGCAAGATGGTGATGAATTGGTCTAAACCTTCGACTAGCGACTTATTGCGACCTGCCCAGAATGCCAATACATACTAAAACCTTGTTCACACAGCGAAAAAAGGCCGAGTAGAAGAATAATAAAATTTTATTTTGTAGTAATCTTATTATTCTACTTAGTGTATTTAATAACCTATATGTATATCCAGGTGTTATACAAGGGTTTTGTAGTTCCTTATTTATTTGCGTTCTTTTTTTGGCCCATTCTCTATGGGAATCCCCAATCCGCCTGGGGGGAAACCTCTCCGAGCGAAACGAAAGACCCTTGCGGGGAACACTCGAGAGAGGAAGCAGGATCATCCACATCCTGCTCAGCGGACGCTATTCAGCAGCAGCTGAAGGTGAAGGACCGACTATTTAAAGAAAACTTATTCTATTAAAAAATCAATAAGTTCCTTAGCGGAGGAGGAATTCCAAAGAGAAAAAGTAGCATATCCAATCCTGCAGGACCTAGATTCCCGAACAGAAGTGATAGAGAAAATCTGTTCGGAAGAGTTCATCACTAACGATGAGGCACGGAGAGGAATATATCCCGAAGAGGGAGAAGAGGGGACCAAAGGGAGCTTCTCAACTTCTCCGTCTCCATGAAGAAGAGTTCTTCCAGCCTTGTTTCCGACTTATCCCCGTCGGACGAGAAACTAGCAATTCAGGATTGAAGGTTTTGACCTTTCCGAGAAAAATCCCTTGTTGTGATGGTACAGTCAGTAAGAATGACATGATACATGAGCAAGTAGGCGTTGATCTTTTTATCATCTTTCTTGCTGGCTCGTAGACTTGATCGCCAGTTTCCGGCGGTGTCTAGTCGCATCGGTACGGGATTACCTATGCCCCTCCACTTGTACTTGTAAATAGAGTGAAAACTCCCCCCCCCACACAAGGGGCTTTCCAACTCCGCTGCTACCCTGACTCTCTCTCGTCGGTCGTCTTGAATAAAATCCCCATACACTGGTCAATTGAGTGGAAAACTTCCATTAGTCAGTAAAGCTACCTGTGTTCGGTACCCTACCCTTACAGTCTAGTGGCAATCTCTCCGCTACGCCCCTCGGACTATCGGTCGAGGTCTTTCATATCCGGTGAAAGGCCAAGGCAATAAAGAAGAAAGACCAGGCGCAAGGCCAAAGGCAGCATAGTATAGAAAAGCTCTTACTGATTCCAGTCTTGGAGGAAGGGCAGCCACTAGAAGAGAGGGGTTCAACCCCGGCAAAGTCAGCATCTTACCTGGAACTTATTAATAGAACCCAACTCGGCAAAGTCCTTAGAAAAGAAAAGGCCGACGTCCCATCAGGCAACCTCCTCTTCTTTGATTCCGTGCACGAGTAAGTACCCTAAAATCGTAGAGAAGACAGAGCGGGGAAAGCTGCCTTATGTAGTTACCTGCTCTTTCATCGAGATTAGCGAATTACGGTATAAGATCTAATAGAATTAGAATCTGGTTCGAGGAGCCTAA